GTTTTTATTATTATTTTAATATTCGTTGACTCAAGAGTTGCCCACTCAATCCGTTGATTCGGAATCGTGGGATGGGTTGATGTAAAAGACGATGAATTTTTTCTTTTTTTATCCCTGTCACTCATTTTTGTTAGTACCTTCGAGAATACTTGAAGAATTAAAAACTTTTAATTGAAGGTAGTCTTTCAATTGGTAAGGTATTTTTTCTTATCCTCGTAAAGTTGAAACTTAGGGAAGCGCTTTCTAAACATATGTATAAAAAGAACATATTTTCTTTAGCTCCGTCATGCCTACTATAACTAGTTATTTTGGTTTTCTCCTAGCAGCTTTAACTATAACCTCGGCTCTATTTATTGGTCTGAGTAAGATAGGACTTATTTGAAATTAATTGAATGAATAATTCATAAAAATCAATCTTTCTGTGGTATTTCACATATTGTTTAGTTCCTTGCCGTAACACGTTAATTCCGAATTGTTGGTTATTGAGATTCCTAGGCAAGACGGATTACTCTTTAGGGATAGATATTACCCCTCTTTTTAACCTTTCAAAAAAAAAAGAAATAAAATTCAAATGATTGAAGTCTTTCTATTTGGAATCGTCTTAGGTCTAATTCCTATTACTTTGGCTGGATTATTCGTAACCGCATATTTACAATACAGACGTGGTGATCAGTTGGACCTTTGATTAATTAACATCTCTTTTCTTAACCGACCCCTCCTCGGATTAAATTAAAGAAGGGAGGGGTCGGGACAGGGTCAAATTCAGATTGCTGTTCAATTATTTCAGTTCAACGTGTGTGATTTTCGATCTAAGACAACAAGAGTGGAATCACGCTCTGTAGGATTTGAACCTACGACATTGGGTTTTGGAGACCCACGTTCTACCGAACTGAACTAAGAGCGCTTTCTTATCACAACGGAAAAGAAAGGGCTGGAAATAAGTAAAAAGTATATTTTTTTTTACCCCAACAATTCTTGTATGTGTATACTATCATATATCATAAAATGAAAGATTATGTATGTCAAAATTTGAAATCGATCTAAAAAAAAGTATCTTGCATTACTGCTGCTGCTCTGAGCGTTAATTGGTAGGGATGACAGGATTTGAACCCGTGACATTTTGTACCCAAAACAAACGCGCTACCACGCTGCGCTACATCCCTTTCAATGGTCTACAGTATCATTGTAAAGAATCCCCATCTTGTTTTCCACATCCTATTCCCTCTATTGATATGCAAAACGTATCTTGCCTTTTCTTGTTTTTGGTCTCATATCATATAACATATAATAATAATAAATTATTATTTTTCTTGGGAATTCTCAGGCGTAAAGCGGACCATTTTTCTGCTTTAATAAAAAAAATCTTATCTACTGAATCACCACTGAATCATTGCGCATTTCAATTTGAATTAAGGATTCCGCGCACAAATACAAGTGTCCTTTAACTCCATATACATCTCTTACCATAATCTATTACAATTACCATAATCTATTACAATAGGGAATACAAAAACAAAAAAAGAAGGAGGATTTTCAATGCGAGATCTAAAAACATATCTTTCCGTGGCACCGGTACTAAGTACTCTATGGTTCGGGTCTTTAGCAGGGTTATTGATAGAAATTAATCGTTTATTCCCGGACGCATTGACATTTCCTTTTTTTTCATTCTAGTTATTGAACTGGAACAGGGTGAAGAAGATTAGAGCTAGAATCAAATATTTGTGACTACGCTCTCTTTCCCCTCTTTTCTTTTTTTTTTTTTACAATTAAATAGATAGAATAAAGGAGGAAAGCAAAAGAAAAATGGTACTTCAACCTCAGCGAAACTCGGGTTCAGGCTCCAATTAAATTGAATATCCAGTTAAAAGAAAATAGACAGTGAAAAGAAAACAGAAATGGGAATGTGGCTAGTGTAAGAGTAGCCTACATTACACGATACTTAAATGTGTACTGGGATTCGCAATCTAGTTAGCAATTTTTGTATTACTTATTCTTTCCTATTTATTTAATATATTGATTGCAATAAAATCTTTATTTCATAATTTTATTTTGAGTGATTAATAGCTTTTATTTTTTTGTCCCTTGTTTATTATTTGGTTCGGGTCGGAAAATAGAAAAGTTGGGTGAATCAAAAACCCAAAGGAGGGCCGTGGCCAAGGGTAAAGATGTCCGAGTAAGCGTTATTTTGGAATGTACTAGTTGTGTTCGAAACGGTGTTAATAAGGAATTAAGGGGTATTTCCAGATATATTACTCAAAAGAATCGACACAATACACCTAGTCGATTGGAATTGAGAAAATTCTGTCTCTATTGTTACAAACATACACTTCATGGGGAGATAAAAAAATAGCTAGAGTCGAACCGCGTGGTTGTGTGTCACTATTGCAAGTAACATGAAAAAATAATATAGATATATATCTATATTATTTCATATATTGAAATAAAAACAAATAAATAAATATAGACAAACCAAATCTTCTAATTGATTCTATAACTCATTTTTCGATTTCATCGAAATGGGATTTTATAGATAAGGAATAAACAAATTATGGATAAAACCAAGCGACTCCTTCTTAAAACCAAGCGATCTTTTCGTAGGCGTTTGCCCCCGATCCAATCGGGGGATCGAATTAATTATAGAAACATGACTTTAATTAATCGATTTCTTAGTGAACAAGGAAAAATATTATCTAGACGGGTGAATAGATTGACCTTAAAAGAACAACGATTAATTACTATTGCTATAAAACAAGCTCGTATTTTATCTTCGTTACCTTTTCTTAATAATGACAAACAATTTGAAAGAAGTGGGTCGATCACTAGAACTCCGGGTCTTCGAACCAGAAAAAAATAGGCTTACTCTTCAATTAAATCAAAATTCCAATCGGAACTCAAACCCAGATGGACGTTTTGTTCAAAAAATCCGAGAAGTAGTCGTGTCGTAAGAAAAAAAATTGGGGAAGAAGAATAAAAAAAAAATCTTTTTTTATTTAGCGTGTTCGCTCATTTTGACGACTTTATCATATTATTTCTACTCTACCTTCCTGGAGTTCATTCTCCGGAGAACTCCGTTTAAAAATTATAATGGACTCCTTCCAATTTCCCTTTTTTAGGATCTCATTCGAAATCATATAAAGACAATTCCTATTTGATATAGCTATTTGTGCAAGTATCTTACGATTAAGAACCAACTGCGCCTTATACAGATTGTGTATTAATCTACTATAAATAGTACTATAAATAAAGGATACCATATTTACGCGAATTACTGCATTTATTCGAGTGATCCACAAACGACGAAAATCCCTTTTTTGTCTATCTCTATCACGGTGAGCCGAAACCAAAGCTCTTATTTTCTGTTGAGTACTTGTTCGACTAAGTCTTGAATGAGCCCCGCGAAAGCTTGATGCAAATAAACGCATTTTTGTTCTACGTCTACGAGCTATATATCCTCGTCTAATTCTGGTCATTGAATAAATGAAACTTTGATGAATAACTAATTGATTTCCTTTCTTTCAGTTATTCTTTTCCCCTATTAATAACAAAACGGACTCTTCCAATTTATAAAATCAAAATTCCAATGGCTTTTGCTGCTCGAACCTTACCGACCACTCTTTTACCTTTTTTCGAGGCATTGGAAATAAAATAGTAAAAATAAAGTACTAAATAGATAAAGAAATTGTGGGTTCCGTCGTCTCTATGATTACTTCTTAAACGGTGAGGCCCTCTCTATACACCGGAGCCGCTTCCTTCATTTAATCAATTCTATTGGTAACTTGTATAGTTACTACTCTTAGGCTCTACCCATGAATTTTCTAGTAATAGGTCTTTCATAACGAGATAGACCTTATACCGTAACGGTATTTAATTATGAAGATTGGTGGGGTAGCTGACCCTGTTAGTCCGTTCTTGCAAGAGTAGAAAGATAATCTTTCTGCTTTTTTATAGTATTTCCCCCGCTTAATGGGTAACTATTTATTACCTATGGGGAATTCTTTCTCACTTTAAATTGCAAATTGAGGCGGTTGAATTTGCGCCAGTAGAAACCATAAATTTCATATACAATAGAAAGATATGATAGATCTATTTTTTTTTTTAGCTAGTGAATGCAGTTCTTCTTCTTCCATTCTATCCAATTCACTGGTACTGATCGTTCATACTTCAAAAATGTTTTCTTTCTTTTGTTTTGTCTCAGCCCATGATTGAAACGAGTCGCACATACACCCTTGTACATGTTCCTCGGCGCTGAGGGCATCCCCCAAGAGCGGGGGATTTTGTAACGTTTCTGATTGGCTGTCTTGGGTTTCTAATAAGTTGTTTAATAGTTGGCACGCTGAATTATCCATTATGAGTTGGTTTAGATCGATCCTAACCGTATGATTATGAATTTCTTCTGTTTATATTTAATATTCTATTAAACCCTTAATGAGTCACTGCTCTGTTTTATCCAACCGCTACAAGATCAACAATTCCATGAGCTTGGGCTTCTGTTGCTGACATAAAAGTATCCCTTTCCATGTCTTCGGATACAACCCATAAGGGCTTGCCCGATCTTTGTACATAAACCATTGTAAGGATTTCGCGCAGTCTCAGTAGTTCTTCCGTATCCAGGATAAATTCTCCCGTTTGTGCCCCATAAAAAGCGCCAATAGGTTGATGGATCATGACCCTGATGATATATTAGAACCTAAAAAAAGTTCTTCTGTCTCGCACGGTTAGCCGAGTGAACGAGATTAAAGAAGAAGATAGAATTGAACAACCGTACGGGCATTTTTTTCGCATTGCATACGGCTCGCCGATGGGATTAATGGAATTTGCCCTTTACTTTTCATCAAATCAAACAAGGAGAAAAATTGGTTATACCCAGATCGGTAAATGATCCAATTACCACCCTTCTTTTTTTTAGGAGTTCAAAAATACTATGATGGCTCCGTTGCTTTATCTATTTATTTCGTTTGTGATTTAGCAATCCCAAAGTGTCTTTTTTTTTTCGTACTCTTTCATACCATAAATATTATTAATAATCTTCCGGCGTGAAAAAAGTTTGTGACGCTGCAATAGGCCTACGATAGGTAAGATAAATTCGGAATACCACTCCTTTCTCTCATACTACTGCTTCGATACATAATCAAATATTTTGAAAAAAAAAAACACTACCAATTTTCATATCGAATTTGAAGTGCCATGCTATTATTACTTAATCTTCAAAATTCATATGGCGAAGGCATAGTCTTCTTTTTTCTCTCAAATAAAAAACTCATTGGCGCCAAGCGTGAGGGAATGCTAGACGTTTAGTACTTGCTCCTGCGGCCAGGAGAAAAGACCCCATGGAGGCGGCCAATCCCATGCATATTGTCTGTACATCTGGTCGCACAAATTGCATAGTATCATAAATTGCTATTCCGGGTATTACCCATCCGCCGGGAGAGTTGATAAATAGATACAAATCCTTGGTCTCGTTCTCTATACTGAGATATACCATAATACCAATAAGTTGATTCGAGATATCACTCTCAACCATTTGACCTAAAAAAAGTAATCTTTCTCGATAAAGTCGGTTGATTAGGATAAAACTGTATCCCTTCGGAGCCGTACAGGCATCTTTTGATGCATACGGTTCGACAAAACTTGCGAAACAAAAATCAATGTGTAGCTCCCAGCCCTTTTCCTTTCTTTTTTCCTAGCAGGCTCAGGCTCCTTGTATCGAGGGGGTCCTTCTTTCATTTTTCAAGAACGATGCGTTTAGCCGGTTTTCCTATACCTATTATATTCTAATTCGAATATAAAAAAGCAATTCACTAAACTTATCGACTTATTGAACTAACTTTTCATTGATGTATTTTTTCATCGCGATCCAATCCAAAAATAACGATGCCTTTTTCTTGTTCCTGAATTGAATGGGCTTCTTCCAATTTTTTAGGTTTATGCTCTACTCCGAGTAAGGATCCGCCCGATTTTGATTTGCACATATAGGACAAATGGCCCCAATACCACGTCTCTTTTTTGTTATGACTTCCCCGCCTTTTTTGAATTCATTTTTTTTCATGTCTTCCGCCCAATATTTGACGTATTCATCCTATTTATTATTCCGTTGATTATTTATTAACAGTTTGATCCGCTGATTAACAGTTTGGTTTGAGATCACTCCTATTTCGAATAAAGTTCTAAATGGAATCATTTCTGGTATAAGTAATAATAATAGATATATTACCAATTGGTTTTTTCTAAACGGAGCCTGGATACCTCATTTTTTTGGTCCAGCCAAGACGACCATAAAATTGATTTATTGCTAATATTAAGCTGGATACCTCCTCACAAAATAGATCTAATTGCACTTCATTGCATTTCACGCTACAAATTTTTGAGAATTCAATCAAATTTTTTGGGCGAAACAGAGGATATCTCGATCGGGGGAGAGAATGGGGAAATCCCATATGACCCAATAGATCTGACAAGTCGCACTATATGTCAACCCAAGATGGATGCTTGTCCCCGGGACTTCTATAAGGTACTTTTGGAACACCAATAGGCATAAAATGAAAAAAAAAATAATTAAGTACTCTAGTTCACTTTGATGTGGAAGCGTAATAATAAGCTTCTTGTCTTAATAATATTGACTGGTATCTTAGTTTATATATCGATTGACTAAGTTCATAAAATAAAGGAAAATTCTTACGAATAGGTCTTTTGAATGATGACCAAATATGGATGCATTTGCTCATATAAAAGTGAATCGGCCCCCATTGCGTATTGGTACTTATCGAGTATAGAATAGATCTGCTTCTCTTTTTTCCTACGAACCGAACTCTTCCATTATTACTAATTATTACTAATAGAATAGAACAAATATTAATATTAATCCTTTTTTCGAGATAATTCCCTGAAAAAAGAAGGGAGGGCACAGAGCATAGTTTTTTTCAATGCAATAAAGTTACATAGTGTCTATTTTTTATTAATAAAGGGGTAGTCCCATGGGTTTGCCTTGGTATCGTGTTCATACCGTCGTATTGAATGATCCCGGCCGTTTGATTGCTGTCCATATAATGCATACAGCCCTGGTTGCGGGTTGGGCCGGTTCAATGGCTCTATATGAATTAGCTGTTTTTGATCCCTCCGATCCAGTTCTTGATCCAATGTGGAGACAGGGCATGTTCGTTATACCCTTCATGACTCGGTTAGGAATAACCGATTCATGGGGCGGTTGGAGTATTACGGGGGGGACGGTAACGAATCCGGGTATTTGGAGTTACGAAGGTGTAGCTGGGGCACATATTGTGTTTTCGGGCTTGTGCTTCTTGGCAGCTATCTGGCATTGGGTGTATTGGGATCTAGCAATATTTGTTGATGACCGTACGGGAAAACGCTCTTTGGATTTGCCTAAAATCTTTGGAATTCATTTATTTCTCTCAGGAGTGGCTTGCTTTGGTTTTGGGACATTTCATGTAACAGGATTGTATGGTCCTGGAATATGGGTGTCCGACCCGTATGGACTAACTGGAAGGGTACAATCTGTAAATCCAGCGTGGGGTGTGGAGGGTTTTGATCCTTTTGTTCCAGGAGGAATAGCCTCTCATCATATTGCAGCAGGGACATTGGGCATATTAGCAGGCTTATTCCATCTTAGTGTCCGCCCACCTCAACGTCTATACAAAGGATTACGTATGGGCAATATTGAAACCGTTCTTTCCAGCAGCATCGCGGCTGTCTTTTTTGCAGCGTTTGTTGTTGCTGGAACTATGTGGTATGGTTCAGCAACTACTCCCATCGAATTGTTTGGGCCCACCCGTTATCAATGGGATCAGGGATACTTTCAGCAAGAAATATATCGAAGAGTAAGTGCTGGACTAGCCGAAAATCAAAGTTTATCAGAAGCTTGGTCTAAAATTCCTGAAAAATTAGCTTTTTATGATTACATCGGAAATAATCCTGCGAAAGGGGGATTATTCAGAGCGGGTTCAATGGATAACGGGGATGGAATAGCTGTCGGGTGGTTAGGGCACCCTATCTTTAGAGATAAAGAAGGGCGTGAACTTTTTGTACGTCGTATGCCTACTTTTTTTGAAACATTTCCAGTTGTTTTGGTAGACGGAGACGGAATTGTTAGAGCCGACGTGCCTTTTCGAAGGGCAGAATCGAAGTATAGTGTCGAACAAGTAGGTGTAACCGTTGAGTTCTATGGTGGCGAACTGAATGGAGTGAGCTATAGTGATCCTGCTACTGTGAAAAAATATGCTCGACGTGCTCAATTGGGTGAAATTTTTGAATTAGATCGTGCTACTTTGAAATCCGATGGTGTTTTTCGTAGCAGTCCAAGGGGTTGGTTTACTTTTGGACACGCTTCATTTGCTCTGCTTTTCTTCTTCGGACACATTTGGCATGGTGCTAGAACCTTGTTCAGAGATGTTTTTGCTGGTATTGATCCGGATTTGGATGCTCAAGTGGAATTTGGAGTATTCCAAAAACTTGGAGATCCAACTACAAGAAGACAGGTAGTCTGATGCAGTACTGCTCCACTATTTTGGGTTTATTGCTTCTGCTTCTATTTTGATTTGTGATTTTTAAATAAGGTATAAGGTACTGGGGAAATATAGATTGAAATCGCCGCCTTTTTTGATTCTTTTTTTTTTCGTTAATCCGGGAGATGATCCCAAATAAACAGGTATGGAAGCTATAATTGGAAACCACGATCGAATTTATGGAAGCATTGGTTTATACATTCCTCTTAGTCTCGACTCTAGGGATCATTTTTTTCGCTATCTTTTTTCGAGAACCGCCTAAAGTTCCAACTAAAAAATGAAATTTTTTTATTATCTCAATTGAAGTAATGGGCCTCCCAATAATGGGAGGCCCATTACTTCGACTTCAAACTAGTCCCCGTGTTCCTCGAATGGATCTCTTAGTTGTTGAGAGGGTTGCCCAAAAGCAGTATATAAGGCGTACCCAGTAAAACTTACAAGTAACCCAGATATAGAGATGGCGACTAGGGTTGCTGTTTCCATTATTCTAGAATTTCAAGACCGCAATGGATCCGTGATAAGATCGTTTATTTACAACGGAATGGTATACAAAGTCAACAGATCTTAATGAATAAAAAATGGGATTTATGGCTGCACAAACAGTTGAGGGTAGTTCTAGAACTCGTCCAAAAATGACTTCTGCAGGGGGGTTATTGAAACCTTTGAATTCAGAATATGGTAAAGTAGCTCCTGGATGGGGAACTACTCCTTTGATGGGTATTGCAATGGCTCTATTTGCGATATTCCTGTCTATTATTTTGGAGATTTATAATTCGTCCGTTTTGCTGGACGGAATTTCAATGAATTAGAATTCAATTTACAAGATACTACCTTTTAAATAAGCATTTAGGTCTCGTATTTTTATTTTTATTTTAGTTGATTGGTAGTTCGACCGCGAAATTTTTTTTGTTTCTGTATTTCCGGAATATGAGTGTGCGACTTGTTCTAATTGATCCTATTGATAGTACAGAGAATGGATCTGTCGTCTTGATAGAGATGGTTTTACCTCGTCGGATATTCATTCTAGTATCTGGAGCACGGAATATATGAAATAGATCGCGAAGTATTCGAACTATGATTCATACTTAATATTCAGACCCCGCGGCCGGATTCAAAAATTTTTTCGAAAAAAAAAATTTTCAATTGCAAGATTTTTCTTCTTTCAAATTCCCTATTTCCGCTTTGATTTTGCTCAAAGCACAAACTTGAATAAATGGTGATCCAAGGGTTCTTACTCATGAAATCTTTGGACTTACTTTGATGGTTTTATTGAATCATCGTGGTTCTAGTATGAATCTGAGGTTTCAATTGATTCATAGGGTCTTAACAAGAAAATTCCTATCAATAATAAAGAAAACAAAAGGAAAGCTGCATTATATACAACTCAAAATAACAAATCAAAGAAAATAAAATAGGTAAATAGAACATTCAAGAGGCCTATAACGATTAACATAAAGATAAGCGAGTCGACTTGATTTTTTGGCATTCTAACCACAAAGAATAGCTTTCTTATTTTTATTCTTTCGTATCTTTAGATAAGATTGAATCAAAAAATTAAGAAGTTTCCAATTTTCTAGTCCATATCAATATTGTGGTGGTTTTGTTTGAGCCGTACGAGATGAAATTCTCATATACGGTTCTCAGAGGGGAGTCCCCTTGGTTTACCTATCTCAATAAAGTATACGATTGGTTCGAAGAACGTCTCGAGATTCAGGCGATTGCAGATGATATAACTAGTAAATACGTTCCTCCCCATGTCAACATATTTTATTGTCTAGGAGGAATTACGCTTACTTGTTTTTTAGTACAAGTAGCTACTGGGTTTGCTATGACTTTTTACTACCGTCCGACCGTTACTGAGGCTTTTGCTTCTGTTCAATACATAATGACGGAAGCTAACTTTGGCTGGTTAATCCGATCAGTTCATCGATGGTCGGCAAGTATGATGGTCCTAATGATAATCCTGCACGTATTTCGTGTGTATCTCACTGGCGGTTTTAAAAAACCTCGCGAATTGACTTGGGTTACAGGCGTGATTCTGGCTGTATTGACCGCATCTTTTGGTGTAACCGGTTATTCTTTACCTTGGGACCAAATTGGGTATTGGGCAGTAAAAATTGTAACAGGCGTGCCAGAAGCAATTCCGGTAATAGGATCGCCTTTGGTAGAGTTATTACGCGGAAGTGCTAGTGTGGGACAGGCCACTTTGACTCGTTTTTATAGTTTACACACTTTTGTATTACCTCTTCTTACTGCCGTATTTATGTTAATGCATTTCCTAATGATACGTAAACAAGGTATTTCTGGCCCTTTATAAAATTATAAAAAATCTAGATTATAGCGATTTGTAATCCCTCCTTTATCTTATTGCTTGGGGAGGAAGAATAATATTTTATTGCTACAAATGTGGATTATTGACAAAGAATAAGACATGTAGTTGGAAATTTTCCCTCAACTCCATAATATTGGATTATTTATTTGACATGAATGAATAGTTGAAGGGAATTCTCCGAAGAGAAAATGGATTATGGGAGTGTGTGACTTGAACTATTGATTGGTCTGTGCAGAAATATGCCTTGAATCTGCTACATTGGAATTCACAACCAAATGTGTCTTTGTTCCAACCGCCGCCCTATAGAGAGGATAGGTTGGTTCGATTGAAAAGAATCTTTTCTATGATCAGCCCCAACCATGCCGCGCATGAGCAGGCTCCGTAAGATCCAGTAGAATAAGCGATGTGGCATAATCCAGATTCTGTTTTCGCTAGATTGTCGATTACTTACTTAATAGTATGGAAATGCATTCATTTCTTCTGCATCGATCCCGATTTATGATACTATCGGAGTGAACCAAGGGATCTAAAGAGGAGCCGCGGCTAGACTATATTAGTAACAAGTGAATCCTTTGTACGTGAAAAATAAAAATATCAGCTCGAGCTTTTTTTGTTTGGGGATAAGGATGAATCACAAGGGCTGAGACGACCCAGAAAGCTCTTGATCATGATGAATTTTTGAAGCCTACTTGGGTATTGAGCATGTACCTGTAAGAAACGAATTCCTTGCAATTGACAGTTTCAACTTCGTAAAATGAAATCGGGTAATTTTACATATAGAACTATCCCGATATACATGAAATGTCGATTTTATAAAATCTATATTTCTTTTTTTTATATGTCTCCTTTTAGCTTGGTTGATTCTTGCTCGAGCCGGATGATGAAAAATTATCATGTCCGGTTCTTTGGGGGGATGAATATAGAAGAATTTGCCTATCCCAATAACAAAAAAACCTGACTTGAATGATCCTGTATTAAGGGCTAAGTTGGCTAAAGGTATGGGTCATAATTATTATGGAGAACCCGCATGGCCCAATGATCTTTTATATATTTTTCCAGTAGTAATTCTAGGTACTATTGCATGTAACGTGGGCTTAGCGGTTCTAGAACCATCAATGATTGGTGAACCCGCGGATCCGTTTGCAACTCCTTTGGAAATATTACCCGAATGGTATTTCTTTCCTGTATTTCAAATACTTCGTACAGTACCCAATAAGCTGTTGGGTGTTCTTTTAATGGTTTCAGTACCTGCGGGATTATTAACAGTACCCTTTTTGGAAAATGTTAATAAATTTCAAAATCCATTTCGACGTCCAGTAGCGACAACCATCTTTTTGATTGGTACTGCAGTGGCCTTGTGCTTGGGTATTGGAGCAACATTACCTATTGAAAAGTCCCTAACTTTAGGTCTTTTTTAAATTGATTCAATTGTAAAATATCATGACGTATGTATCTAGGGAGTAGTCACTTCAAAGTCAAAGTGAATTCTCCCTAGATACTTCTATTCAATTTAATTCTGGTCGGAATATATAGATTGGTCTAAAGGTGCAAAGCCATTTTATTTTTTCTATTTTTTTTTTTCTAAAGAATAGAAAAATTGAAATAAATTAAATTGATTTAAAACTTTTTTGATTTTTCTTTTCGGTAAATCAATTGTGAAATGCTTTTCTATTTCGTTTATAGAATATCCATTATCTGTTTTACATCTTCTGGGCGAAAGTGTTCAATTTTCATAAGGTCTTCTTGACTCTTATGAAAAAGGTCGAATAATGTATGTATATTGGACTTTTTGAGACAATTATAGATCCTGGGAGACAATTCGGATTGGTCAATAAAAATCGATTTCAATGCGATTTCTTTTTTCTTTTTCGTTAGTTTAGCCAATCTATCATGACAAGTAAAAAGGGGTAAAGTAACCTTGTATTGATTGTTTTTGAAATGTAAGTTTTCGTCTGCTGCCCGGAGAAAGGGAATAAATAAATCAATCAAACTCCGGGAGGCTTCATGAAGTGCTTCTTTAGGAGTTAAACTCCCGTTTGTCCATATTTCTATAAAAAGGATCTCTTGTTTTTCATTTCCATTCCCATAAGACTGAATACTATGATTCGCATTTCGAACAGGCATGAATACAGCATCTATAGGATAACAATTTTCGTCTTGAAAGTTATTTGGCGTTTTTATATTATATCCTCGACTCCTCTCGATTTGTAATCCAATACAAAAATCAATCGGTTCTGTTAGGCTAGCTATGTGCTGCGTTTTATCAACGATTTCCACAGGAGGTGGCAAGAGGATGTCTTGAGCAGTTACATGTCCCGGACCTTTGACACAAATAAGCGCGTCACAAATTCCATAAAGATTACTTCTCAATACAATTTCTTTCAAATTCATTAAAATTTCATGTACCGATTCTTGAATACCCATTATGGTAGAATATTCATGTGGGATTTTCTCAGATTTTGCGCGTATAATACACGTTCCTTCTATTTCTCCAAGCAAAACTCTTCGCATCGCAATGCCGATTGTGTCGGCTTGACCTTTCCTAAGTGGAGACAAAATAAAGCGTCCATAATAAAGACGCTTACTGTCTGCTCTTGATTCAACACACTTCCACTGTAGTGTCCCAGTAGATACTTTGACTTTCTCTCGAACCATAGTAATATTATTTGTCAGATCGTTGAGTCATTTTTTTCTCTTGAAATCTTTTCTATTTCTACACCCGTCTTTTTTTAGGGGGTCTGCAACCATTATGTGGCATAGGGGTTACATCCCGTACGAAATTTAAAAGGATACCGCTTCTACGAATAGCTCGTAATGCTGCATCTCTTCCGAGACCAGGACCCTTTATCATGACTTCTGCTCGTTGCATACCTTGATCTGCTACTGCTCTAATAGCACTTCCTGCTGCGGTTTGAGCAGCAAAGGGCGTACCTCTTCTTGTACCCCTGAATCCACAAGTACCGGCCGAGGACCAAGAAATTACCCGACCCCGTACATCCGTAACAGTCACAATGGTGTTGTTGAAACTTGCTTGAACATGAATAACGCCCTTTGGTATTCGACGTCCACTTTTACGCGAACCAATCCGTCCAGTCCTACGTGAACCACTTCTTGTTGTAGATTTTGCCATATTTGTGCCATATTTGATCATTTCAGAAATATAAGTCAGAGATATATGGATATATCCATTTCATGTCAAAACGATCTTGTTTTTTTTTGATTTGTTCATCGTTTCTTTTCTAGAGTCCCTTTTCAAAAGATTATCCTTGTCTTTGTTTATGTCTCGGGTTGGAACAAATTACTATAATCCGTCCCCTCCTGCGGATCAGTCGACATTTTTCACAAATTTTCCGAACGGAAGCCCTTATTTTCATAATTGTTATGCCTTAAATGAATTTTGAATCTACTTATTGGTATTGGAAGAAAATCAGTTTCTTGAAATTTTTGAACCGTGAATTGTATCCCCATGAAAGGAGTGTTGAAAAATCACCTACTCACTCAAATCCTTTTGTGTAGTCTATAAAATATACGCCCTCTATTTGAATCATAACGACTTTCTTCAATTTTAACTATATCCCCCGATAGTATATGTATAAAACTAGGTCAGATCCTTCCCGAAGCATAACCTAGAATCTTACTTCGTTGGCTAAACCATCTAACAGATTTTTTTTTCACAACACAAAAGGAAGCTCCAAATACAATTTGGATCGAAGAATAATTACCATATATAACACAAAATTTCTCCGCCGATTCTTTCTAGTCGAGCCGCTCGGTCTGTCATTATACCCCGAGAAGTAGAGAGAATTACAATCCCCATCCCATCTAAAATTCTAGGAATTCGTTCATAGTTAAAATAGATTCGTAGACCGGGTCGACTGATTCGTTTTAAATTTAAAATGGGTCTATACGGCCCTTTCCTATTCCTTCTATGTCGTAGGGTTAAACCCAAAAACTCTTTTTTGTTTTCCCCGAGCTTCCTTACGTTTTCTATAAAACCCTCTCGCAAAAGTATTTTAACAAAGTTTTCGGTGATGTTAGTAGATTCTATTCGAACCGTTCCTTTTCGATTCATGTCAGCATTTCGTATACAAGTTATTATGTCAGCAATAGTGTCCTTGCCCATGATAAACTCAAAAATTTGTTGCTTTCGAATTTTGATATAATCAACATGTTTTTTTTTATGAAAATTCTAAAAAGTATATGCATGAGACATACTCCACTAAATTTGTATTTATCTTAAATTTGTATTTATCTATTGTATTTGAATACTATGGATATATCGCGGTCTCATCTTATAATACTTCAGGCGCTAATGAAACTATTTTAGTAAAATTCAACTGTCTCAATTCTCGGGCGATCGCACCAAAAACTCGAGTTCCCCTTGGATTTCCTTCTTGATCAATGACAACTGCAGCATTGTCATCATAACGTATTATCATACCGTTATCTCGTCTGAGTTCTTTACAAGTACGTACAATTACCGCCCTGATCACTTCGGATCTTTCTAGAAGCGTATTTGGTACTGCTTCCTTGATCACAGCAACAATAACGTCACCAATATGAGCATATCTACGATTACTGGCTCCTATGATTCGAATACACATCAATTCTCGGGCACCGCTATTGTCCGCTACATTCAAATGGGTTTGAGGTTGAATCATATCGTTTTTTTAATCTGTTTTTTTTTATGTTTAATTTTAAGTAAAGCACTGAAAGGGCGAAGTAAAAAAAACCGCATTTTTTTATACCCAAGATTTTTTCGACATTCCTATCCAGAAATAATGAATTGAGTTCTTATAGGCATTTTGGACGCCGCTATTGAAATAGCCCCTCGAGCGGTATTTTCAGCGACTTCACTCATTTCATAAAGGATTCTACCCGGTTTAACGACGGCTACCCAATATTCGGGGGATCCTTTCCCGGACCCCATACGGGTTTCTGTGGGTCTTACTGTAACTGGTTTGTCTGGAAATATACGTACCCATATTTTTCCACCACGCCGTACATTTCGTGTCATTGCTCGGCGCCCTGCTTCGATTTGTCTAGATGTGATCCAAGCGGGTTCAAGTGCTTGAAGAGCATATCTGCCGAAACTAATCTGATTACCTCGATAAGATATTCCTTTCATTCTTCCTCTATGTTGTTTACGGAATCTTGTTCTTTTGGGGTTATAATTGATGGTTCTTTCTCAATTCCATCTCTACTACAGAACTGGATATGAGAGTTTCTTCTCATCCAGCTCCTCGCGAATGAAAGGACTAAAAGGACTAAAAAAGATTTTATCAAGATATACAGGGATTTAATGAATAATATACTGAAGCGTATTATTCTTTGAAATTTCGAAATTTCATCTAATTAATCGATTTTTTTTACCATTAGAAAAATCTTGATTTTGTTTTGCCTTTTACTATATCGGATTTATCAAAATTAATCAATCCAATAAAATAAAACTTTCGCGGGCGAATATTTACTCTTTCAATATCTATTTCAGTTATAGGGTTAGTTTATGACCTCTCCGAATAAAAGAATAGTTTAGTTCCAGGGTTCGTTCCGCCATCCCACCCAATAAATCATTAAGATTCATTTCCGATAGAATCTTCTTTATTCACGGGTTCCGTCGTTCCCATTTCTTCTCCATTAATGGTTAGGTCTGAATTCTCCAACGGAGTCCGTAATTAAGTTTTTTCTTAAGTCAATTTTCTCAGTTTTTATTGGCTCGAGGCTCTTTATTTTTTTTGTTCTATGAGCCGATTCATCTAATTATGGATGAATCATTATTGATGCTGTATTATACTGTTGTTTATGAGATGACTCACAGACCTTACATATTGGAATCCTATGTCGTTGATATTTTATTTCTCTCTTTCTCTCATCCTTCCATTTATCCGCATGCTTTTCTATTTTCCTTCACAGCGTATAACTTCACAACCCATAATCAAATTGGGTTTTTGGGTTTCTGGAAAAAAAAAATTTTCAGTTGCTACAATGATATGATCGATATATTATATCTTGACCGGTTCTTTGGATTCAGATAATGCGAAGCAATGAGTTGGTTATTAGTGCTATAGTTATTAGTTTATACTACAGGAACGTCCATTGTTTGGAATCCGAGCCCTAAAAAAACCAACGAGTCACACACTAAGCATAGCAATTATATAAAAAAATAAATCGAATTTTTATTCAACCCTATAGAATTGTGGAATTTCTCTTTTTTATTGAACATACAAAGAGTTCGTTCTTAGTTTAGTTCATTTCCATCAATGGGTAGACTCTAAAGACACGTAGAGTCTTATTTTTCTTCGTCTACAAATATCCAAATTTTTATTCCTAATATCCCGTATATAGTTCGAACTGTATAGGAACAATAATCAATTTTAGCTCCAATGGTTTGTAGAGGAACTCTACCTTCTCTCATCCATTCGGCGCGCGCAATTTCTTTTCCGTCAAGACGCCCTGCAATTTGTACTTGAATTCCTTTTGTATCTGCCTGTTCAGTTAATTCAATAGCCTTTTTCATTGCTTTGCGAAAAGAAACTCTATTTTTTAATTGGCCGGCTATAAATTCGGCAAGAATATTGGGGTGTCCATAAGGATTTGCAATTCTTGTAATAGCAATGTTTATTTTTCGGTTCACACAATTAAGTTCTTTTTG